TGAAATTTTAAATTTAAAAAATTATATAAAAATTTTATTGAAATTATGAAATTTTAATAATAAACTAGGATTAGATACCCTATTATTTAAAATGTAAATTAAAAATCTAGGATAGTATTAGTTATGTTCTTGAAAATTAAAAAATTTGGCGGTATTTTAGTCTATTCAGAGGAACCTGTTTTATAATTGATAATCCACGTTGGACCTTACTTAATTTAATTTAGTATGTATACCGCCGTCGTCAGAATGTCTTAAAAAAGGAATAATTTTCTAAAATTTTTAATATAAATTATGTCAGGTCAAGGTGCAGCTTATGGTTAAGTAAAAATGGGTTACTAATAAATTTATTTTTGGATAAAAAGTTGAAATATTTTTTTTAAATTGGATTTGATAGTAAAATAAAAAAGAAAAATTATTTGATTTTAGCTCTAAAATATGCACATATCGCCCGTCGCTCTCGTTATTAAGATGAGATAAGTCGTAACATAGTAGATGTACCGGAAGGTGTATCTAGAAAGACAATTTAAAGCTTAAATAGTAAAGTTTTTCATTTACATTGAAAAGAAATTCGTGCAAATCGATTTAAATTGATAAAAAAATCTTATTAAATTTGTTATTTAATTATTAATTTAATAAAAATAATTTTATTAGAAAGGTTTTTGTAGTTTTTAGTGATAAAATAATTTTAATTGTAGTGTATTAGTATTGTGAAAGAAAGATGAAATAAATTGAAAATAAATTAATTTAAAAGAAAATTTTATTTATTGTACCTTGTGTATCAGGGTTTATTAATTAAAAAATATTAATAAATATTTTTCTCGAATTTAAGAGAGTTAATTAATTATTTTAGTTATTGTGGCATAAATATTAAAAATAATTAATTAGAAATGAAATGTTATTCGTTCTTAAATATATCTAGTTTTTTAAGAAATAAATTTAATTTATATATTTTTAATTGTAATAATTTAATTAGTTAATTTATTATTTTAAAATATAAATATTTTAGGGGATAAGCTTTAAAATAAATTTTTATAAAATTTAATGTTAAAAAATAATTATAGGTTTAGAAATAGCCATTAATTGTAAGTATGTTATAATATATTTTTGATAGATATTATTTATTAAATTTTTAAATTTTTTATTAAAATATTTACTTTAATAAAATAAGTGAAGGAATAATGATAAAATTAGTATATTTTAATTTATAAATAAATAAAAATGAAAGGTTTTTTAAAGGAACTCGGCAAATTAAATATTCGCCTGTTTATCAAAAACATGTCTTTTTGGTTTTATTTAAAGTCTAACCTGCCCACTGAAATTATTTAAAGGGCCGCGGTATTTTGACCGTGCAAAGGTAGCATAATCATTAGTTTTTTAATTGAAAGCTTGTATGAATGGTTGGACGAAATATTGACTGTCTTTATTAAATTTATAATAGAATTTAACTTTTTTGTTAAAAGGCAAAAATTAGTTTAAAGGACGAGAAGACCCCATAGAGCTTTATAATTTTATATTATAATTTGTAAAGAATTATTTGAATTTTATTAAAAAGATTATTTTGTTGGGGTGACAATAAAATTTATTGAACTTTTATTATTTTATTACATTGATTTATGGTTAATTGATCCAATTATATTGATTAAAAAATTAAGTTACCTTGGGGATAACAGCGTAATTTTTTTAAAGAGTTCATATCGACAAAAAAGATTGCGACCTCGATGTTGGATTAAGAAGTAATTTTAGGTGAAGAAGTTTAAAGTATTGGGTCTGTTCGACCTTTAAATTCTTACATGATCTGAGTTCAGACCGGCGTAAGCCAGGTTGGTTTCTATCCTTAAATAATTGAAATATTTTAGTACGAAAGGACCAAATATTTGATATAATAATATTTTATTTTATGAATATAAATACTATTTTGGCAGATTAGTGCAATAAATTTAGAATTTATGTATGTAAATTATTTACAAGTAGTACTTGTTATGACAAGAATTATTATTATCTTTAATTAGTGTATTATTATTATTAGTGTGTGTTATGGTTGGGGTTGCTTTTTTAACGTTATTAGAACGTAAGGTATTAGGGTATATTCAAATTCGAAAGGGGCCCAATAAGGTGGGGTTGTCTGGAATTCCTCAACCATTTTGTGATGCAATTAAACTATTTACAAAAGAACAAACTTATCCTTTAATATCTAATTATTTGTCTTATTATTTTAGTCCTATTTTTTCTTTATTTTTGGCTTTATTAATTTGATTGTGTATTCCTTATTATACTAACTTATTTATGTTCAATTTAGGGGTTTTGTTTTTTTTATGTTGTACTAGATTGGGTGTTTATACAGTAATAATTGCGGGGTGATCCTCGAATTCAAATTATGCTTTATTGGGGGGTTTACGAGCAGTAGCTCAAACTATTTCTTATGAAGTAAGAATAGCTTTAATTTTATTGTGTTTTGTTTTTTTAGTTGGGGATTATAATTTAATAAATTTTATGATTTATCAAAATGTTTGATTTATTTTAATTATGTTTCCACTAGCTTTAGTGTGGGTGGCTTCAATATTGGCTGAGACTAATCGTACTCCATTTGACTTTGCTGAAGGGGAATCAGAGCTAGTCTCTGGGTTTAATGTAGAATATAGAAGAGGAGGATTTGCATTAATTTTTTTAGCTGAATATGCAAGAATTTTATTTATAAGAATATTATTTGTAGTAATTTTTTTAGGGGGAGATATTTATTCTTTTATATTTTATGTTAAATTAATATTAATTTCTTTTTTATTTATTTGAGTGCGGGGAACTTTACCTCGATTTCGGTATGATAAATTAATATATTTAGCTTGAAAAAGTTTTTTACCTTTTTCTTTAAATTATCTTATATTATTTATTGGTTTAAAAATTTTAATATTAATTTTATATTAAATCATTAATATTAGTAAAGTTAATAGAAAAATAATGTTTCTATCTTATGTTTTCAAAACATATGCTTATATCAAGCTCATTAACTAATTGATTAATTTATCTCATCATATTATAATTAAAGGATTAAATAAATAATAAGAAAAATAAAGAACGGTTAAAATTTGTCCTACTAGTACATAGGGTGTTTCTACTGGTCGAGCCCCAATTCAAGTAAGAAGAATAACAATAGTTAATATTATTCAGAATAAGATTTGATTGATAGGGTAAAATTGTAGTCCTCGAAATTTTCCAGTGTGAGTAAATGGTAAGATGAATAAGATTGCAATTGAAGCAATTAAGGCAATTACTCCCCCTAATTTATTAGGAATGGATCGAAGAATTGCATAGGCAAAGAGAAAATATCATTCAGGTTGGATATGGACGGGGGTTACTAGTGGATTTGCGGGGATGAAATTATCCGGGTCTCCTAATATATAAGGATTAAGTAAAGTTAAAATAATTAAAAAGGTTAATATAACTATAAATCCAAAGATGTCTTTAAATGAAAAATATGGATGAAAGGGAATTTTGTCAATATTTCTATTAATTCCTAGTGGATTATTAGATCCTGTTTGATGAAGAAAAAGAAGGTGGGTTATTGTTATAGCTGCTACAATAAAAGGTAAAACAAAATGAAGTGTGAAAAATCGAGTTAAAGTAGCGTTGTCAATTGCAAATCCTCCTCAAAGTCATTGCACTAAATCTGTTCCTAGATAGGGAATAGCGGATAATAAATTAGTAATTACAGTTGCTCCTCAAAATGATATTTGTCCTCAAGGTAAGACATATCCTATAAAGGCTGTTGCTATAACAGCAAATAAAATAAGTACTCCTACAGATCAGGTTATGTGGTATAAATAGGATCTATAATAAATTCCTCGTCCAATATGTATATAAATACAAATAAAAAAAAAGGAAGCACCATTTGCGTGTAATGTTCGTAAAAGTCATCCATAATTTACATCTCGACAAATGTGGGCTACACTATTAAAAGCTAAATCAATATTTGCTGTGTAGTGTATCGCTAGGAAAAGGCCTGTTAAAATTTGAATAATTAAACAAAGTCCTAGTAAAGAACCAAAATTTCATCAAGCCGAAATATTGGAGGGGGCTGGTAGGTCGACAAGAGCATTGTTGGCAATTTTAAATAGGGGATGGGAAAGTCGTAAAGGTTTATTCATTAGTTAATTTGTCGTAAAGGGCCAAAAAAGTTATTTGTAATTTTTACAATAATAATAAGTGTTAAAAATAAATAATTGATTAGTAAAAGAGTTAATAGGTTAGTTGGAAAATTATACAGTTTATTTAAATTTAATGTGTTTTCTTTAATAAAATTTATTTCATTAATAATGGGGGTTATCTCTGCATTAAGGGAAAAGGGGTTCAAGTAAGAGAAATCATTAATAATAAAAATTAAAATAATTAAAAATAAGAAAAGAGAGGATAATAATAAAAATGTTTGTGTTGAAAAATTAAATATTTCATTGGAAGCTAATGAGGTTATATAAATAAAGAGAACAAGTATACCCCCAATAAAAATTAAAAATAGTACATAAGAAAATCAAAATGTTTTTATTATTGACCCTGTAATTAAGCAAATAAAAAAGGTTTGAATAAGTAAAATAAGTCCTATTGATATAGGGTGTTTTATTTGAGTAAATAAAAAACTCATAATTAAGCTATAAGTAATAAATGTAAATTGTAAAATTTCAGGAAATAGTTTAATTAAAATATTAATTTTGGAGATTAATGATAAAGAAGTTCTTTTTTCCTGATGTTTTAAAAGAAATATTCTTATTTTTGATTTACAAGACCAATGTTTTTTGTTAAACTATTAAAACTAATGTTAATAATTATTTATTGAGGATTTCCAATTTTTTTGTTTTTATCCGGGGTAATAGTATTTGTTTTTAATTGTAAACATTTGTTAGTAATACTTTTAAGTTTGGAGTTTATAGTTTTGAGAGTATTTTTAATTATGGTAATTTATTTAAGATTATATAATTATGAAATATTTTTTAGAATATTATATTTAACTTTTTGTGTATGTGAGGGGGCTTTGGGTCTTTCTATTTTAGTTTCGATAATTCGAACTCATGGAAATGATTATTTTAATTCTTTTAATGTTTTACAATGTTAAAAATTTTGTTTATGTTATTATTTATGATTCCTTTATGTTTTTTGAAAAATTTATATTGAATGGTGCAAAATTTATTGTTTTTGGTTAGTTTTATTTTTATTTTCATAAATTTTTATAGAAATAATTGGGGGAGAATTAGATATTTTATAGGGTGTGATATTTTATCTTATGGTTTAATTTTGTTGAGTGTTTGAGTATGTGTTTTAATATTAATGGCTAGTGAGGGTATTTACCGTAAAAAAAATTATTGAAATTTTTTTTTATTAATTGTTCTATTTTCATTAATTTTTCTTTATTTAACTTTTTCTACAATAAATTTATTTTTATTTTATTTATTTTTTGAAAGAAGTTTAATTCCAACTTTATTTTTAATTATAGGGTGGGGGTATCAGCCTGAACGATTGCAGGCGGGGGTTTATTTATTATTTTATACACTTTTTGCTTCTTTGCCTTTATTAGTTGGGGTTTTTTATATTTATAGGGAAATAATACAATTAGAATTTATAATATTATCTAAAGATATTTTTAGAGTAATATTATATTTATCTTTAATTTTTGCTTTTTTAGTAAAAATGCCTATATTTTTAGTACATTTATGGTTACCTAAGGCCCATGTAGAGGCCCCCGTTTCAGGGTCAATAATTTTGGCTGGGGTATTATTAAAATTAGGGGGGTATGGAATTTTACGTGTAATACCATTAATCCAGGAAGTTAATAATACTTTTAGTTGATATTGAGTGAGAATTAGTTTAGTGGGGGGGGTATTAGTGAGATTTATTTGTTTACGTCAAACAGATTTAAAGTCTTTAATTGCTTATTCTTCTGTAGCTCATATAAGAATTGTCTTAAGAGGAGCATTAACAATAACTAGTTGAGGGATGTCGGGGGCCTATGTTTTAATAATTGCTCATGGACTATGTTCTTCTGGTTTATTTTGTTTAGCTAATATTAGTTATGAGCGCATGGGAAGACGGAGATTATTTATTAATAAGGGAATATTAAATTTTATGCCTAGAATAGCTTTGTGGTGGTTTTTATTAAGTTCTTGTAATATGGCTGCTCCTCCTTCTTTAAATTTACTTGGAGAAATTAGTTTATTAAATAGAATTGTAAGTTGGTCTTGAATTAGAATATTTATATTGGCTTTGTTATCTTTTTTTAGAGCTGCTTATACTTTATATTTATATTCTTATAGACAACGATGGTTAGTTATGTTCTGGAGTTTATTCTTTTATAGGGGGATTAAATCGAGAATATTTATTGTTAATATTACATTGATTTCCTTTAAATTTATTAATTTTAAAAAGAGATGTTTGTATGTTATGAATTTATTTAAATAGTTTAATAAAAATATTGATTTGTGGTGTCAATGATATGAAATAATTCATTTTAAATCGTGTTTAATATATCAATTTGTTTTATTAGTTTTATATGTTTAATATTAGTAAGATTAATATCTTTTATTTTTGGATTAAATTTTTTATTAATAGATTTAGTTGTATTTATTGAATGAGAGGTAATATCTTTAAACAGAACTTCTATTGTAATAACTTTATTATTTGATTGAATTAGTTTAATATTTATGTCTTTTGTATTATTTATTTCTTCTGTGGTTATTTATTATAGAAAAGAATATATACAAGAAGACTATAATATTAATCGATTTATTTTATTAGTTTTAATATTTGTTTTATCAATAATATTATTAATTATTAGTCCGAATTTAATTAGTATTTTATTAGGATGGGATGGATTGGGCCTAGTTTCTTATTGTTTAGTAGTTTATTTTCAAAATGTAAAGTCTTTTAATGCAGGAATATTGACTGCTCTTTCAAATCGAATTGGGGATGTGGCATTGTTATTAGCTATTGCTTGAATAATGAATTATGGTTCATGAAATTATGTATTTTATTTAGAAATCATAAAAATAGATTTTGAAATAATATTAGTGGGGGCTTTAGTGGTTTTAGCGGCTATAACTAAAAGAGCTCAAATTCCTTTTTCTTCTTGATTACCTGCAGCAATGGCTGCTCCAACCCCTGTTTCTGCTCTGGTCCATTCTTCAACTTTAGTAACTGCGGGAGTCTATTTATTAATTCGATTTAATATTTTGTTAGAAAATACTTATTTGGGTCAAGGGCTATTATTAATTTCTGGATTAACTATATTTATGGCTGGATTGGGGGCTAATTTTGAGTTTGATTTAAAAAAAATTATTGCTTTATCTACGTTAAGTCAATTAGGATTAATAATAAGAATTTTATCTATGGGGATTTATAAATTGGCTTTTTTTCATCTTCTTACTCATGCTTTATTTAAAGCTTTATTGTTTATGTGTGCTGGGGCTATTATTCATAATATAAAAAATAGTCAAGATATTCGAATAATGGGGGGGCTAGTTTATCAAATGCCATTAACTGCGGCTTGTTTAAATTTAGCTAATTTGGCTTTATGCGGGATACCTTTTTTAGCCGGGTTTTATTCAAAAGATTTAATTTTAGAAATTGTTATATTATCTAATATTAATATATTTAGATTTTTTTTGTATTTTTTTTCTACTGGTTTAACGGTTTGTTATTCTTTTCGATTAGTCTATTATTCTTTAACGGGAGAATTTAATAGTTCTTCTTTACATTTATTAAATGATGAGGGAAGAGTTATATTGCGGGGAATGGCCGGCTTATTAATTATAGCTATTATTGGGGGGAGAGTATTAAGTTGACTAATTTTTCCAGCTCCTGATATAATTTGTTTACCCCTCTATTTAAAAATATTAACTTTATTTGTTTGTATTAGAGGGGCTTTGGGGGGATATGTTATCTCTAATATTTCTTTTAAGTTTTTTAATAAGTCTTTAAATTATTATAAATTAAGTTATTTTAGAGGGAGTATATGAAATATGCCTATTTTATCAACTTTAGGGTTAATTTATTATCCTTTAATAATTGGTAAGAGAGTATACAATAATATAGATCAGGGATGAAGTGAACAATTAGGGGCTCAAAATATGTATCGGGTATTTATTCGAGGGGCTTTAATTAATCAAATATTACAAAATAATAATTTAAAAATTTATTTATTAAGTTTTGTTGTATGATTTATTATATTATTGATTTTAAGAGTTTGTTATTCAAATAGCTTATAAATAGAGCATAACATTGAAGATGTTATGGAGATTGTTAAATCTTTGGATATAATTAATTTGTATAATAAAAAGTAGTAATTTATAAAAGAATGTCTTTATTTTTACAGTGAAAATGTAAGGTTTTATTTAAACTATATAAATAGAAACATAAATGGAATTTAACCATTAAAGAAAAAAGTTAGCAGCTTTTACTTGGACTTCATATTTCCTTAATTGGAATTAAAATTCAATTTTATCATTAACAGTGATATACCTCTTTTTTGGCTTCAATTAAAGAATAGGGATGTAAGACATCTAAGATTAGGTCGAAACTAATTGCAATTTATCGCTTCGTATTCAAGACAGATTGATATCAATACTTTTTGAGTGCAAATCAAATGTTATAGTTAACTACAGCCCTAAGAAGATCAGTTTAAGGCCCCCTGGTTTCATTCATGATAAAGACCAATTAGTAAGATTATAATGAATAAAATAGAAGTTATAGATCATATAATTAAATTAGAGTAATTGATAATTAAAATTATTGGAAGAATTAAAGCAATTTCTACATCAAAAATTAAAAAAATAATAGTAATTAAAAAGAATCGTAATGAGAATGGGAGTCGAGAAGAAGATTTTGGGTCAAATCCACATTCAAATGGTGAACATTTTTCTCGATCTATAAAAGCTTTTTTTGATAATAATGAGGCTAAAAGTATTACGATTATTGCAATTAATATAATTATTGTACCTAAAATTAATGTTGAATAAATTATTTATACTAAATTAATTAGTCCTTATGATTGGAAGTCATATATACTTATATACTATATAAATAATTATCTACCTCATCAGTAAATTGAAACATAAAGAAATAGTCAAACTACGTCAACAAAATGTCAATATCAGGCGGCTGCTTCAAATCCAAAATGATGGTGTCTAGAAAAATGATAATTTAAGTGACGTAGTAAACAAATAAGCAAGAAGGTTGTCCCAATTAAAACATGTAATCCGTGAAATCCTGTTGCTACAAAAAATGTAGCGCCATAGACTGCATCAGCAATTGTAAATGGCGCTTCAATATATTCATATGCTTGAAGGATTGTAAAATAGACCCCTAAAATTACAGTTAATAAAAGTCCTTGTGTTGTTTGAGAATGATTATTACTTATTAAGCTATGATGAGCTCAAGTAACTGTGACCCCTGAGGCTAATAAAATAGCTGTATTTAAAAGAGGAATTTGAAATGGATTAAATGGCACGATTCCTATAGGAGGCCATATTGACCCTAATTCAATTGCGGGGGATAAACTACTATGGAAAAAGGCCCAAAAAAATGAAATAAAAAAGAATACTTCTGAGATAATAAATAAAATTATTCCTCATCGTAGTCCAATAGTTACTGAATATGTGTGTAGTCCTTGAAATGTTCCTTCTCGAGAAATATCTCGTCATCATTGGTATATAGTTATGGTAGTAATTAATAGTCCTAGGAGAAGTAAATTTATTTCATATTGGTGGAATCATTTAACTAGCCCCGCAACAGTTGTAAAAGCCCCAATAGCCCCGGTTAAGGGTCAGGGGCTATAGTCGACTAAGTGAAAGGTGTGATTTGAGTGTGTTGACATTAATTAATTTACTTCACTAGAATATAGGGTTCTTAAAACAGCAAATACATATGATTGAATAATTGAGACAGCGGATTCAAGAATTAAAAGGGCAATTTGAGCTCCAATTAAAAAGATTAGAAGAAAGTGTGGTAGTGAATTTCCAGTATTTCCTAAAAGAGTTAAAAGTAAATGTCCGGCAATTATGTTGGCCGCTAATCGAACTGCCAATGTGCCTGGTCGAATAATATTTCTAATAGTTTCAATACACACTATAAATGGTATTAGAATTGCGGGGGTTCCCTGAGGGACTAAATGAGCAAATATATGTTGTGTGTGGTTAATTCAGCCATATAATATAAAAGATAATCATAGGGGAAGGGCGAGACTTAGTGTAAATACTAAATGGCTTGAACTTGTAAATACATATGGGAATAAGCCAATAAAATTATTAAATAGAATTAGAGAAAATAATGAAATAAAAATGAAAGAACTACCCTTGGCGCCCCCATTCCCTAATAAAGTTTTAAATTCTTTATGAAGAGTTAATAAAATATTATTTCAAATAATGTGGTAACGAGAGGGAATAAATCAATATATAGAGGGAATTATTAACAACCCTAAAAAGGTTCTTATTCAATTTAATGATAAATTAAAGATATTAGTTGAGGGATCAAAAACAGAAAATAAATTTGTTATCATTTTCAATTTAATGGTGAATTATTTTTTTTTTCTGTTTGAGATTTTTGTGGGTTAGAGGGTAAAAAAGAAAAATAATTTAAAGTGTTGAAAATAATTAATGTAATAGAAAAAATAATAAATAATAATAATCAATTAATTGGGGCTATTTGTGGGATTAAAAAATATCAATTAAATTTTGATAATTTTAGCTTGACAAACTAATGTTATGGGATTAACTAATTTTTTCATTAGAAGTAATTGCTAATTTACTATAAAATGGTTTAAGAGACCAGTACTTGCTTTCAGTCATCTAATGAAGAATTAAAAGTTATAATTCAGTTAATAAAATAGTTTATAGGAACACTTTCAATTACAATGGGTATAAAGCTATGATTGGCACCACAAATTTCTGAACATTGTCCGTAAAATAAACCAGGACGATTAATTAAGAAACTGGTTTGGTTTAATCGTCCTGGTGTAGCATCAATTTTTACTCCAAGTGCTGGGACTGCTCATGAATGAAGAACATCAGCGGCGGATACTAATACTCGTACTTGTGTATTAAGAGGTAAAATAATTCGATTATCTACATCTAGAAGTCGAAATTCTTCTAATTTTAAATCAGTTGTTGGAATTATATAAGAATCAAATTCTAAATTAGGAAAATCTGAATATTCATAACTTCAGTATCATTGATGTCCAATTGTTTTAAGTGTGATTGAGGGGCTATAAATTTCATCTATTAAATATAATAGACGTAGTGAAGGTATGGCAATGAAAACTAGAATAATAGCGGGAAGAATAGTTCAAATAATTTCAATTAATTGTCCTGATAGTAAGTATCGGTTGGTAAGTTTATTAAAGCTTAAAGTAATTATTACATATCCTACTAAAATAGTAATTATTGTTAAAATTATTAGTGTATGATCGTGAAAAAAGGTGAGTTGTTCTATTACAGGAGAAGCTCTGTCTTGTAGTCCTAAATTTGATCAAGTTGCCATTAGTGGAGTTCTAATAAAAGAAATTCTTTATATATGGAGCTTAAATCCATTGCACTAATCTGCCATATTAGACTAATTAGTTAATAAAGGTAACTCTGAGTAACTATGTTCTGCTGGGGGTAAGTTTTGGTATCATTCAATAGAAGAATTTAAGTGAATAGGGTAAATTACTAATCGTTTTACTACTATACTTTCTCAGATAATAAATAAAAATATTAAAATTCCTACTAATGAGATTGTTGATCCAATAGTAGAGATAATATTTCATGATGTGTATGCATCTGGATAATCTGAATATCGTCGAGGTATTCCTGCAAGGCCTAAGAAATGTTGGGGGAAAAAGGTTAAATTTACCCCTAAAAATATTACTGCAAATTGTATTTTAAGTCAGGTTGAATTTATAGTTAGACCTGTAAGTAGGGGGTATCAGTGTACAAATCCAGCTATAATAGCAAATACTGCTCCTATAGATAATACATAATGAAAATGAGCAACTACATAATAAGTATCGTGTAAAATAATATCAATAGAGGAGTTAGCTAGAACTACTCCTGTTAATCCCCCGATTGTAAATAAAAATACAAATCCTAAAGATCATAAAAGAGAGGGGGAATAAGTTAATTGAGCTCCGTGAAGTGTGGCTAGTCAACTAAAAATTTTAATTCCAGTAGGAACAGCAATAATTATAGTTGCTGAAGTAAAGTATGCTCGAGTATCTACATCTATTCCTACAGTAAATATGTGATGAGCCCAGACAATAAATCCAAGTAATCCAATTGCTAATATTGCATAAATTATTCCTAAGGCCCCAAAAGTTTCCTTTTTTCCACTTTCTTGACTAATAACATGAGAAATTATACCAAATCCTGGAAGAATTAAAATATAGACTTCTGGGTGGCCAAAAAATCAAAATAAGTGTTGGTATAAAATAGGGTCCCCCCCTCCGGCGGGGTCAAAGAAAGATGTATTTAAATTTCGGTCTGTTAATAATATTGTAATAGCCCCAGCTAATACGGGTAGAGATAAAAGTAATAAAATAGCAGTGATTACAACAGATCAAACAAATAAAGGCATTCGATCTAAAGTAATACCTCTGGATCGTATATTAATTACTGTAGTAATAAAGTTTACTGCTCCTAAAATAGAAGAAATTCCAGCAAGATGTAAAGAAAAAATTGCGAGATCTACGGATGCCCCTGTATGGGCGATTCCTGCTGATAGCGGGGGGTAAACTGTTCAACCTGTTCCTGCCCCATTTTCTACTATACTACTTGCAAGTAGTAAAGTGAGAGAGGGGGGCAATATTCAAAAACTTATATTATTTATTCGTGGAAAAGCTATATCTGGCGCCCCCAACATTAATGGAACTAATCAATTTCCAAACCCACCAATTATAATTGGTATTACTATAAAAAAAATTATAATAAAAGCATGAGCTGTTACAATTACATTATAGATTTGGTCGTCCCCAATTAAAGCTCCAGGATGGCCAAGTTCAGCTCGAATTAAAATTCTTAATGAGGTTCCTACTATTCCTGCCCAAGCTCCAAAAATAAAATATAATGTTCCAATATCTTTATGATTAGTAGAAAATAGCCATTGTTGCGATTAAATGGCTGAAGCTTAGGCAGTAGATTGTAAATCTATTTATGAAGATTATCTTCTTTAATCAATAGGGCCTTATAGTCAATAATGATATTAGACTGCAATTCTAAAGGAGTAAAAATTACTAAGGCTTAAAAGGGTTAGACTTATATTTATAACTTTGAAGGCTATTAGTTTTTTTAACTTAAAGCCTTAAATTAATAAATATAAAAAATTAACTAATAAAATTCCAGTTATTGAAATAAATGAAAATGAAAGAAGAAGAGATAGTTTGAAAGGGTTTAATTGAATTTTATTAAATCAATTAATTTCTCAGTAATTAATAAGAAATGATGCATAGCAGATTCGGATGTAATAATAAAGAGTGATGAGAGTTAAGCACACCATAATAATTATCAATAAAATATGGTTATTTATAGTTATAAATTGAATTACTAATCATTTGGGGACAAACCCCAAAAATGGGGGTAGCCCCCCTAATGATAATAAAAGTATAAATATTAAAAATTTAATTAATGGGTTATTATTTATGATAAAAAAAGTTTGATTTACATGAAAAATTTTTAATCTGTCAAATAAGACTAAAATTCTAAATGAAAGAAAAATGTATACTAAAAAATAAAATTCTCATAAATTTTCATTTAACATTATTGCTGCTAATAATCACCCTAGGTGATTAATTGATGAAAATGCTATAATTTTTCGAAGACTGGTTTGATTTAATCCTCCTAAAGAACCGATTAAAATAGACAAAAAAATAATTCCTGAAAATAGGTTGGGGATAATAAAGTAAGAAATTAATGTTAATGGGGCAATTTTTTGTCAGGTTATTAAGATAAAGTTATTAGTTCAATTTAGGCCTTCTATAACTCCTGGGAATCAAAAATGAAAGGGGGCAGCCCCTATTTTGAGTAATAAACAGGAATTAATTATTATAGGATATATTATATTAAATTCTTCATAATATCAATTTATATTAATTGAAAATATTATTAAGATTACAGAAAATAATAAAATGGTAGATGCTAAAGCTTGGGTTAAAAAATACTTTAAAGACGATTCAGAACTTATTAGATTATTATAATTTATTATCAAGGGGATAAAAGATAATAAATTAATTTCTAATCCTATTCAGGCTCTGAGTCATGAGTTAGAGGAAACAGCAATTAAGGTTCCTCTAATTAAAGTAATTAAAAACAACAATTTTGATGAATTTTTGAAAATTAAAAAGAAAAGGATTAAAACCTTTATAGATGGGGTATGAACCCAATAGCTTAGTTAGCTTATCTTTTTTTTTATATTTTGGTGTATGATGCACAAAAGTTTTTGATACTTTT